CAGGTAATGACCATTTATACCGGAACAAATGGTTATCTGGATGGATTAGAAATTGGACAAGTAAGAAAATTTCTCGTTCAGTTACGCACTTACTTAAAAACGAATAAACCTCAGTTCCAAGAAATCATATCCTCTACCAAGACATTAACCGCTGAAGCAGAAAGCTTGTTGAAAGAAGGTATTCAAGAACAACTGGAACGTTTTATACTTCAGGAGAAAGTATAAAAAAGGAAATGGATCCTTCTTTTTTTTTAGTAAATTTTATTCTTTAATTAAATTTTTAATATATTCTATAAAATATTAAGAAATTCTATAAATATTAAGTATATCTAAGTTAAGTATATATATAATATAAAGAAATATATAACTAAAATCTGTTTAATATTAAATATTAAAGCATTCAGAATTTATTTATTATTCTATATTCTTTCTTATCTTTTTTTCTAAACAGAATATAAATATATTTTATAATATATATATAAATGGAAATAATAGATAAATATCAATATATTTATATCTATATTGATATTGCGTCCAATAGGATTTGAACCTATACCAAAGGTTTAGAAGACCTATGTCCTATCCATTAGACAATGGACGCTTTTCGTTTTTTTTGACTTTATAGTTGTTAAAAAAAAAGAAGGTCCGAAATCTTTTTAGCAATTGTGTATTGAATTCATTTCAATACACAATTGCTATTAGACAATTCTAATATCTAATACATAATAATATCTCTAATAAAAGATAATATCTCTAATAAAAGGGGAGGGGGTCTATTTACAACTTAGAGCGGGTAGCGGGAATCGAACCCGCATCGTTAGCTTGGAAGGCTAAGGGTTTTAGTCGACGTCGATTGATCATTTTTATATTTTTAACGTCTCTAATTCAAAACCGAACATGAAACTTTGGTTTCATTCGGCTCCTTTATGATGTATGGAGAAATTACCAAATAAAATACGACGGGAACGGAATCAAAATAAAAATTCGACCCATAACATCTATGTTAGCTTTTTTCCGTCTGGGTGCTTTCACAGAAAATTTTGCTTTATAGATGATCCTTCTAGAAGATAGAAAGGGAGAACCCGAACAATCTTTCTAGTTACTTCGTTCTTTATTTCTATTTAAGAGAATCCTTAGGAAAAGTATTTTGTTTCCACCGAGCTAAAACAATATAATATGTCGATGTCTTTAGTAAACCAAAGTTCTCGTTTAATAGCTATTTTGCTTCAATTTTTTCTATACCAAACAATGAATAGAACTGAAGATTTAGTTACGATTAGAAAGAAACTTTTCTAGCTTTATCCATGGATCCTCTTGTTATACTTATTGAATTGTAAATAGTCGTCCAATTCAAAAATTATGTTTCGGAATTTCATAATCCAAATTTACAATATTTACAATTGATTAGAGTCTTTGGATCCAAATTACGAGAATTTATAATCTTCCTTGAATTTTTCATTGAAAGGTAAAGGACTAAATCCTTTTAAGAAATAAAGTTTTTGATCGGAAGATGAATCAAACCGAGAGACCCTTTAACTATTAAAGGGATTAAAGGAACGAATCACACTTTTACCACTAAACTATACCCGCTACAATGCAATTATTGCATATAAATTGACCTTTTGTCGAACAAAGTAATCGGGGGTGTAATAAAAAAAAAGAAAAAAAAATTATAAAATTAGAGCGTCGACGCGTAGGCTTAATAAAATTAGTAAGGCGGATTCCCTTTTTTTTTTTTCAATTTCAGATCTTTTTTTTCTAAAACTCCATTGGATTAGTCTTTTAACTTTAACAAAAAAAGGCCCGGCTGGGGACTGACCAGGCCAGGCTATTAAAATAAAAAAGATCTTTTACTTGTGTTTGGACGAGACAAAATAAAAAGAGGATTCTCTATTTTTATTGTTGTGGTTTTATTTTTTTATCTTTCGTGTTCGAGCCTTTTCTTTATATAATATTTATCTAAATTTTTTGTGTAAATAGAATTACTGAGAAAGTTCTATAAAAAAAGGTTATATAAAGGTTATATAATAGTAATATATATATATATTAAATATATATTATTAAATTTATATATTTTATATTTATATATAAATAGATGATAAATATATTAAAAAAAAAAAAAAAGAAATTATATATATATAATAAAATATAGAAAACGAAAAAAAGATATATAATATAAAGAATAATCCATACAAAAAAGAAAGCTTTTTAAGAATAAAGTGGAGAAGGTTTTTTTCAAGCTTTTTTATAATGGAACCTAATAAGTATCCCTTTTCAATTAGGAGAGATGGCTGAGTGGACTAAAGCGTTGGATTGCTAATCCATTGTACGAGTTAATCGTACCGAGGGTTCGAATCCCTCTCTTTCCCTTTCTCCTTTTGATGATGTGTAATAGATAAAAAACAAATAAAATTCGAGCATTTCCACTAATTAAATAAAGCAATAAAAAACCTTGCTTTTTTATTCTTCACGTCCCGGATTACGCCCTGGATCATTAGATAGGAATCCAAATATGAAGAGAGAAACAAAGAATATAACTACAGTGTATACAAAAAGTTTGAGAGTAAGCATTACACAATCTCCAAGATCTTACTTTTTTTTTTGAAAAAAAAAAGAGAATAGATTCTCTATTTTTATACCAAATATCTAATTTTGATACCAAAAAATAAAGTTATTTATTTTTGTGAGCTCGAATCTAATTAGGTTCTTTCGTTTAGGGAAAAGAGGATAAAATTTAGGAAATAGAATGATCCAGATTTAGTATGGCTACAAAAAAAAATTCAATGTTTGAATTGAGAGTTCGTTCATACGTCAAGATTTTTTTGATCTTTTGAATTGTTGGAAGAAAAAAACTGCGAATTTTTATAAGACAGTATTAAGAATTTCATCGAAAACTTACAGCTGCTTGCCAAACAAAGGCTAAGAGAAGAAAGAAAAGAGGTATTACGGGCATAACATCTACGATTGGATTCAAAAAGGCGTAGGCCTCAGGCAATTTGGCGACTAAAAAAGTGCTTGAAAAAAGGGCAGAATTAAAACAAATACAGATCAAATTAAATATATTAAGCATAACAAAAATTGGTGTTCTTGTGGATAATTTAATTTTGATTGAGTTATTAATATATTTTTTATATAAAGAAAAAATAAAGAAAGATAGTCTAAAAAGACTTTGTTGAACTTACTCAATCAAAAAACCTTTCATTCTCTTATGAGAATTAAAGAAATAATATTTTCATACAATATCTTAATTGAATTCTATGTAATGATCAATAAAGTAAGTTTAATTTGCTATCTACACGTGTCAAAACTCTAGCACCTGTGTAATCTATTTTAATTTGGGCTTAAATTGAATTGACGAACAACCAATAGGAATATTACTCTTTTAGTAGTCTTGAATAAAAATCTAAATGGGGCGTAGCCAAGCGGTAAGGCAACGGGTTTTGGTCCCGCTATTCGGAGGTTCGAATCCTTCCGTCCCAGAGTACAGTCATTACGGAATAAATTTTCTATTGCCTTTGTACACCATCTTTGTATTTCTGTTTAAAAAAACAACATATTTTAAGAACAAAATATTGAAATAAAAATCAACTTTTTTTCATCATTTCAATCAAAAAAAAATATATATATTTATATATATATAAATATATACTTTTATTCAAATTTCGATTTTACATATATACAATCTGATATGGGATTCATTTGAATTCTGACTGAACCTTTTACGCGGAAATTCACTGTTCCGTTCATAGAGAAAGAAAAAGTATAGATTACGATATACTGACTGAACTATGACTATTCATGATTCCAGAATTGAATCAATTACACAAACTAGAGGAATGTTATGGTAAAACTTCGTTTAAAACGATGTGGTAGAAAGCAACGTGCGACTTGAATTGAAGGACATGATCTGTTGTGGATTTTTTGATCCGCCACTTTTTATATAGGAATATAGGTGCTCTTGGCTCGACATTTTGTGTTCTTTTTTTTTGAAAAAAAAAAAAAAGAGTACAGGATGGAGCTCGAGGAGAATAGAAAGTTTTTATTCCTTTCGCAGGAGTAAGGATCTAGGGTTAGTGCGAATCAATAAGTTGGAACAACTTCGTAAGTATTTTTATATTGAAAAAAGACCTTTCAAGCAATTTTACAATGGAAAAATAAAATTTTCTTAAATTTGTAAAATTATTTGAATCAAAAGTCTATCATGCGTGAATCAAGCGTTTGTATGATATTTTGATAAAAAGAAAAGAAATCATAAACAAAATAAGGGGCTTGTTGCTGCCCTTTTTAATAAAACGATTCAAGATCACCGAAGTAATGTCTAAACCCAAAGATTCAAAGTAAGGATAAAGAATCCTGAAACAAGGAAATCCCGTTTTAAATTGTTTGAACAACTAGATCAGAATGAAGAATCAAAATTGATTCTAAAAAATGAGCCAAACAAAAAAGGGTTAGAGACTACTCAATAAAAAGAGTACTTAAAGATTCTCTGTTGAGATATTTGAGAGTTATTTAACTTGAGTTACGAGAGAAGAATGTTACGAATTCTTTTTATGGAAAAAACTATTTAGGGTTTCAATACTGGCTAATTTATTTAATGTTTTTATTAATCTATCTAATATTTGTATTTTATACAGAGAGTTAACTTATACTCGTTGAATTTTTTCTCGAGCCGTACGAGGCCAAAGCCTCTTATACGTTTCTAGGGGGGGTATTATTCATATACATCTATCCCAATGAGCCGTTTATCGAATCGTTGCAATTGATGTTCGATCCCGAAGAGAAGGAAGAGATCTTCGGAAAGTGGGTTTTTATGATCCAATAACAAATCAAACTTATTTAAATCTTCCTGCTATTCTCGATTTCCTTAAAAAAGGCGCTCAACCAACAAGAACAGTTCACGATATTTCAAAGAAGGCAGGGATTTTTACATAATTAAGTCTTAATAAAACGAAATTTAATTAATGAAACATAAAAAAGAGGATGTGAAAGACTCGTATATAGCTTGGTATCAAATTTTATCTACTCTTTTCTTTCCTCCTCTTTCGCTTCCATCATTTTTTTTTTAGAATTTCGGTTTATTTTTAGTATTCCTACTTATTAGTATTCCTACTTATTAGTATTCCTACTAAGGTACGAATACTAATAAAAACCTGTTAACAATTACTATTTTTTAACATCATAAATAAATTTATGAAAATAATTTTGGATCTATATAAATTATAATTTTTGTATAAATACAAAATTTTATTGTAAAAAAAAAAATACTGTATATAAAAAAATATTTTTATTATGAATAAAACTAATATATATATATATATATTATTATATGAATAATTTATTCATTATTCATAAAAAATTAAAGGCCATAAAAATGGGTCTAAAAAAGTATAAAAAGATTTTAAATTACCCTAACTGGCTTAGTTTTCCTTCATTGTATGAACTAACAAACCAAGGGGTTAAACTTTGTTATTTTTTTCTTTTCGCTATATTAAAAATTCACAATCATATTGACAACAGTGTATCGACCAAATATAATTCTCTCATAGAGAAATAGATCTATTTATCCCGGACGCACACATGGCTGGATTTTTATTTTTTTTTTTTTTTCTTTATTCTGGTTGTATCTACATATTTGCATTTGCAGTACTTTTTTTTGGGGGTTGCTAACTCAACGGTAGAGTACTCGGCTTTTAAGTGCGACTAGCATCTTTTACACATTTGTATGAAGAAAAGGATTCGTACAGATCTACGGTAGAGTTTGTAAGACCACGACTGATCCTGAAAGGAATGAATGGAAAAAATAGCATGTCGTATCAAGGGAGAATTCAGGTAACATTTTTTTTTGCTTTCCTGATCGGTACAACCTTTTTTCGGTGTCGAACAAAAAAAAAAAGGAATTCAAATTTGGGTCGAGTGAATAAATATAAATGGATGGATAAAAAAACCGGGTTTCCTGATTCCAGGAAAAAAAAAGAAACGAGCTTCCATTCGTAATTTGAAAAATTACCCGATCTAATTAAATGTTAAAAATAGATTAGTGCCTAATACGGGTATGGGAAGGAATTTTTTTCTTGTGTGTTATTATCAATTTTTTCATGAGTCCTAATTATTTTTTCCCTAGTCCGTTTGGGTTAGGTTGGAGATGGATGTGTAAAAGAAGCAGTATATTGATAAAAAAATATATATATTTCCAAAATCAAAAGAGCGATTAGGTTAAAAAAATAAAGGATTTCTAATCATTTTGTTTTGTTATTCTATAATATAACTAACAGAAACCTATTAAAGATAGAGAATCTGGTTAGCAGTCTACCTGTTTATGAGGTATCTATTGCTTTCGTAGTCTAATACCTCATTTTGACCATATCGCACTATGTGTCATTTCAGAACTCAATAAAATAAAGACTTTACTTTCAGTTCAAATCGAATTTCAATCCAAATGGAGAAATTTCAGGGATATTTAGAGTTCGATGGGGCTCGGCAACAGAGTTTTATATATCCACTTTTTTTTCGGGAGTATATTTATGTACTTGCTTATGATCATGGTTTAAATAGATTAAATAGAAATCGCTCTATTTTCTTGGAAAATGCGGATTATGACAAAAGATATAGTTCACTAACTGTGAAACGCTTAATTTTGCGGATGTCTGAACAGAATCGTTTGATTATTCCCAATAAGGATTTGAACCAAAATCCCTTTTTGGGGCATACCAATCTTTTCTATTATCAAATGATATCTGTTTTATTTGCAGTGATTGTAGAAATTCCTTTTTCCCTAAGATTAGGATCCTTTTTCGAAGGAAAACAATTAAAAAAATCTTATAATTTACAATCAATTCATTCAATATTTCCCTTTTTAGAAGACAAATTCTCACATTTTAATTATGTGTTAGATGTACTAATACCTTACCCCATCCATCTAGAAATCTTGGTTCAAACCCTACGTTACCGGGTAAAAGATGCCTCTTCTTTGCATTTTTTTCGGTTCTGTCTATACGAGTCTTGCAATTGGAAGAATTTTGATATAAAAAAAAAATCAATTTTGAATCCAAGATTTTTCTTATTCTTATATAATTCTCATGTATGTGAATACGAATCCATCTTTTTTTTTCTACGCAAGCGGTCTTCTCATTTACGATCGACATCTTATGAAGTCCTTTTTGAGCGAATTTTTTTCTATGTAAAAATACAACATTTTTTAAAAGTCTTGGGTAATAATTTTCCGGCGATCCTAGGGTTGCTCAAGGATCCTTTCATACATTATGTTAGATATCACGGAAAATGCATTCTGGCAACAAAGGATACACCGCTTCTGATGAATAAATGGAAATATTATTTTGTTAATTTATGGCAATGTTATTTTTCCATATGGTTTCAACCGCAAAAGGTCAATATAAATAAATTATCTAAAGATAATTTAGAGTTTATGGGTTATCTGTCAAGTTTGCGATTAAATCCTTTAGTGGTACGTAGTCAAATGCTAGAAAACTCATTTCTAATAGA